GGAACAAAAGGAGGATCCGGACAAAATAGATGAAACGGAAGAGATCCGAGTGAATGGAAAGGAAAAAACAAAGGATGAATTCCACTTTCACTTTAAAGAGACATGCTATAAAGATAGCCCAGTTTACAAAGATTCTTATCTTGATGGGTATCAAGATAATTGGGAATTGGGAAGACTTAAAGAAGAGAAAAATGAAAAGACTTATTTCTGGTTTGAAAAACCTTTTGTGACTTTTCTTTTCGATTATAAACGATGGAATCGTCCATTGCGATATATAAAAAATGATCGATTGGAAAATGCTGTACGAAATGAAATGTCTCAATATTATATATGTCTATGTTCAAGTGATGGAAAACAATAAAAAAATTAACAATAATATTGAGACATAAAAAAAATACAAGAATAGATAAGAGGATATTCGCGCACCTCCCATAGATTTGACCCCTTCCCCTATAAATAAACTTGTAACACCAACCCCATTTGTAATTCCCTCAATTACACGTCTATCAAAAAAATGAGTTAGTTCAGCCAATCCTCTTATACTGACCCTAGCATAAAAAATATCTATGTAACCACGATTATATGACCAATTGTATATCACATTTTTTATTTGGTCCAAAAGCATTTTTTTAGGACCCGTTTTTACAAATGAATTGATTAAGCCCAAATTTTGGAAAGATGAATAAACAGACCCATATAAAATATATGCTATGAATAGTCCGAAAAAGGCTATACTTACTGAAAAAATTGCATTTGTAAAAAATTCATACCAATCTTTAGAATAATTCGAATTTGGATGAAAAAGGGTTTCTGTTGGAGTTAACCATTTCGATAATATATCAGAATCTATTATTCCTTGACCAAAAGGAATTCCTATTGATCCAACAAATAAAGTAAATATTACCAATACAAGTAGAGGAGATAGCATAGTATTGCCTGATTCCTGAGGATACGTGTCAGTATATTTATTTCCAAAGTAAGTACTAAAGTATCGCATTTTTGTTCTTACATTATGATCAATTTGATATGTATCCTTTGAAAAAAAGGAGACCTTATTGTTCATTGTTGATAAAAAGAAATTTCTATTGACCCCTTGGGGTGCTTTTTTTCCCCATAGAGATATTGAATAAAACGAGCTATTTTGAATGTTACTGTAATTTTGAAAATTAGCATGCAAATACCCATCAAAAGTAAGTAAATACATCCGAAACATATAAAATGCAGTTAATCCCGCTGCGAAAAAAGCTATTATGGCGAAAATTGGTGAATACAACCAACAATCATTAAGAATTTCATCTTTGGACCAAAAACAAGCAAGAGGTGGAATACCACAAAGAGAAAGTGTACCTAATAAAAAAGTGGTTCTTGTAATTGGAAGATATCTTGTTAAACCACCCATAAGAACCATATTTTGACTTTTATCTGGGGAATATCCAACAATGGGTTCCATTGAATGAATAATGGATCCGGATCCCAAAAACAATAAAGCTTTAGAATAGGCATGAGTGATCAAATGGAATAAAGCAGCTCGGTAAGAACCTACCCCTAGAGCTAACATAATATAACCCAATTGCGACATTGTAGAATAAGCTAAACTTCTTTTAATGTCTCTTTGAGCAAGAGCCAAAGTAGCTCCTAATAGTACTGTTATTACCCCTATTAAAGAAATAAGATTCATTATGTAAGGTATGACTATAAAAAGAGGAAGAAGCCGAGCTACAAGAAAAATTCCGGCTGCTACCATAGTAGCAGCATGTATAAGAGCCGAAATAGGAGTGGGTCCTTCCATGGCATCAGGTAACCATAAGTGAAGGGGAAATTGTGCAGATTTAGCAACTGCACCGACGAATAATAAAGAGGCACACAGAGTAGCAAATAAAGAGTTAACCCCATTATTATGGATCAAGTTATTAACTATTTCCAGCAAATCCCGAAATTCTAAACTACCTGTTATCCAATAAATACCTAAGATTCCTAATAATAAACCAAAATCCCCTACACGATTAGTTACAAAAGCTTTTTGACAAGCACTTGCTGCAATCGGTCGTGTGAACCAAAAACCTATTAATAAATATGAACACATTCCGACAAGTTCCCAAAAAAGATAAATTTGTATTAAATTTGAACTAGTAACTAATCCCAACATGGAAGTATTGAAAAAACTCATATAAGCAAAAAATCTCAAATATCCTTGATCATGAGACATATAATTGTCACTATAAATAAGAACCATGATTCCAACAGTAGTAATTAGTATTGACATAATAGAAGTAAGTGGATCGATCAAGTGTCCGAACTCTAAGGAAAAATCATTATTGATGGTCCAAGACCATAGATATTGATAGATAAAACTTCCATTTATTTGCTGAATAGACAGATTGGCCGAAACTCCCATAGCTATACTTAACAGTAAAACAATAGGAAAAGCCCACATGCGACGAATATTTTTTGTTGCTGTTGGAAGAAACAGAAGTCCAAACCCTATTGGCATAGTAACTGGAAGTAAAAGAAAAGGTATTATCCATGCATATTGATATATATGTTCCATAAGAAAACAAATTTGAATTTTTTATTCTTATTAATTTAATTGTTAATTGTTTCCGATTCACCAATTCTTATCTCTTTCTAAAAGAACAATAATAAAAGAAATCAACAAATAAAAATATTTTTATTTTTTTTTTATTTTATTAAGGTAAGGTACAGAATATGAGAAAGATACAGAATATGAAAGTTTTAATCAGTTTACTATGACTATCATATTCTGGTGATTTCAAATTAATCATATACTTTAATCATATACTTTAATCATATACTTATACTATAGTATAGTAAGGAGTATAGTAAGGAAAAACAGTTACGCCAAAAACAGTATTTGATTCGAATGTGGATCATAGTATCCATCAATAACTCGAAAAAACCTAGTTATTCTAGTTAATCTATTTTGTATTTTGGGTGATTACCTAACTCATTGCGGAATTTATTGAATTCCAATCCAATAAGATAAACTTATGTTTATCGGAAAGCCTACAATACTCCTTACTTTGTATAGAACTCAAATATAAAAATAACTAAGGTTACTTTTTTTTTAATGTAATCTCTTGTTTAAGAAATTAACTACTAGTTTTAATTTGTCGTTTTAATTTGAATATAAATTATAGGTATAGGCGTGGCACTCTGAACTTAATCAACTAAATTAATAGAAAAAAAAAATAGAAGTATTTTTTCTATTCCGCCCTATATACTATGTGTGAAATATGATGCGCACATATACATATATATATAATGGTATGTTATGAAAAAATTCTTATACACGGAATTAAATAACTAAAAAGAACGATCTATTTTGAACAATACATGTCTTTCACATACAACGATAAAAATGAGTCACTTTTTTTTGAATGGCAGTTCCAAAAAAACGTACTTCTATGGCAAAAAAACATATTCGTAGAAATATTTGGAAGAAAAAGGTATATTTAGCTGGAGTAAAAGCTTTTTCTTTAGCTAAATCGATTTCTACGGGGCATTCAAAAAGTTTTTTTGTGCGACAAACAAACAAGTAATAAAGCCTTGGAATAATCTCAATCGACATGGCTCAAAGAATTTTCAATTCTTTAAGATAAATGTGATTCACATTAATTTGTATGGAACTCCTTACTATTAGAACTATTAGTTAGAATTAACTGCTAGTATGTAGAAGAAGAATCATTCTGTCTACTGGTTTCTAAGTTTTCCTTTTGTATTATTTTTTTCCTTATCAATTTGACCTTTCGCAATAGAAAAATCTTATTCTATTGCGAAAAGTCAAATTGCGATATAGATTGAAACTCTTTTTTTTTTCCAGCAACCAAAAAACGAATATGGTAAATCTTACCATAAATTAGCAATTATGTACACAACGAGAAATATTAATACTTAATTATTTAATTATACTAATAATAATAAAATTAAAATCGTTAAAAAAGTTCCTCGACTTAGTGGTGATACATATGCAATACTAGGTATTTTGTTCATTGAGAAAAAATCTTTTTCGTTTTGAATTCATGAAATCAGATAAATGAAAAATAAATCGCCAAAAAAGATAGAAAAAAGACAATTCTTAGTTCTATACCTCAAATTATAACAAAACGATTGAGTTCCACCCATTTCGGGGAGAACTTACTAGGAAAGTTGGTCGTTAAAACTGAACCCTACCGCGATAATAACTAAATATTATCCAAGGATTATCGAAGATTTAAATATGAATTTAAATTCGTTTTTCTTAATCGGTTCTAATTTTTCCCAAACTAGATTGAATCCTTGAATCTCGACGAGTTAACACGAATTTATTATTATTATTTCAAGGAAGCCGCCATGGTGAAATCGGTAGACACGCTGCTCTTAGGAAGCAGTGCTAGAGCATCTCGGTTCGAGTCCGAGTGGCGGCATCCTCTAAAAAAAGAGACAGAATGAATCCTAGAGAATGTATTCAATTTCCGATTTCAATTCTGTAATGGGACCTCATTTTATGATATTAGCGACTTTAGAACATATATTAACTCATATCTCTTTTTCGACCATTTCCATTGTGATGATGATTCGTTTGATGATTTTATTAGTCCACGAAATTATAGGATTACGCGATTCCTCGGAAAATGGGATAATAGCGACTTTTTTCTCTATAACAGGATTCTTAGTTACTCGTTGGATTTATTCGGGGCATTTTCCATTAAGTAATTTATACGAGTCATTAATTTTCCTTTCATGGAGTTTCTCCATTATTCATATGATTCCTAAGATACGGAATCAAAAAAATGATTTAAGCACAATAATTGCACCAAGTGCAATTTTCACCCAAGGCTTTGCCACGTCGGGTCTTTCTCTTTCAACCGAAATGCATCAATCTACAATATTAGTACCTGCTCTACAATCTCAGTGGTTAATGATGCACGTAAGTATGATGTTATTGAGCTATGCAGCTCTTTTATGTGGATCGTTATTATCAGCCGCTCTTCTAGTTATTACCTTTCGCAAAAACATCGCTATTTTTTGTAAAGGCAAGAATTTCTTAATTAAGTCATTTTTCTTTGGCGAGCTCCAATATTTGAATGAAAAAAGAAGTGTTTTAAAAAACACTTCTTTTTTTTCATTCCGAAATTATTACAAATATCAATTAACTCTGCGTTTGGATTGTTGGAGTTATCGTGTCATTAGTTTAGGGTTTACTTTTTTAACTATAGGCATTCTTTCCGGAGCAGTATGGGCTAATGAAGCATGGGGATCTTATTGGAATTGGGACCCCAAAGAAACTTGGGCATTTATTACTTGGACCATATTCGCGATTTATTTACATACTAGAACAAATCCAAATTTGCAAGGTACGAATTCGGCGCTTGTGGCTTCTATAGGATTTATTATAATTTGGATATGCTATTTCGGGATCAATCTATTAGGAATAGGTCTACATAGTTATGGTTCATTCACATTAACATCTAATTGAATAAACTACATGAAGAATACATAATAACATTGTCCTATATATAACGAAGGTTTGTTCGCGTTTTTGAGAACCGAATGACTCTCATTCGGTTCTCAAAAACGCGAAATACATCTCATTACAATTCTAATTCACTTTCTTTTTTTTGCATTGTACAGAGAACGGTTTTTAAAATTTTAATTAAAATCACACAATTATAAAGACTTTCTGTCTCATTAATGAAAACTATCTATGAAAGTAATTAGATAGGATATCTTGTACCTTGTCAACTGATAGCGAGAGAACAAAATCCGGATAAATACCAACCCCTATTACGGGTAGAAAGATACAGATTGAAACAAATAGTTCTCGTGGTCCAGAATCTAAAAAATTCGAGTTTGGAACATAAAATAGCTTATATCCATAGAACATCTGACGTGACATAGATAATAAATAAATAGGAGTTAATATGATTCCAATTGCCATTACAAAAGTAATTAGCATTTTTGACATTAAAAAATATTTTGGACTGGTAATTATCCCAAAGAATACTACTGATTCTGCAACAAAACCACTCATTCCTGGCAATGCAAGAGAAGCCATTGAGAAGCTACTGAACATAGTAAATATTTTTGGCATGGGGATAGAGATCCCCCCCATTTCGTCGAGATAAACAAGACGTATTCTATCACAACTCGTTCCCGACAAGAAAAAAAGTGAAGCTCCAATAAATCCATGAGAGAGTATTTGTAAAATGGCCCCATTGAGCCCCATGTCGGTTATAGAACCAATTCCTATAATTATGAAACCCATGTGAGATACAGAGGAATAAGCTATTCTCTTTTTTAAATTGCGTTGACCGAAAGAGGTTGAAGCTGCATAGATTATTTGCATCGTTCCCACTATCACCAACCAGGGAGAAAATATAGAATGAGCACGAGGTAATAATTCCATATTGATTCGAATCAACCCATATGCTCCCATTTTTAATAAGATTCCGGCTAGAAGCATACATGTACTGTAATGTGCTTCCCCATGGGTATCTGGTAACCATGTATGTAGGGGTATAATCGGCGATTTGACAGCATAAGCAAAAAGGAAGCCTAAATATAATATTAGTTCCAATGCCACGGGATATGATTGATTAGCTAATCTTTCAAAATCTAATGTCGGCTCATTGGAACCATATAAACCCATACCTAGAACTCCTATTAAGAGAAAAACGGAACCCCCTGCAGTGTACAAAATAAACTTTGTAGCTGAGTACAGACGTTTCTTTCCTCCCCACATGGATAAAAGTAAGTAAACAGGAATTAATTCTAACTCCCACATGATGAAAAAAAGTAAAAGGTCTCGAGAAGCGAATAATCCTATTTGACCGCTGTACATTGCTAACATCAGGAAATAGAAAAATCGCGAATTTCTAGTAATCGGCCAAGCCGCTAAAGTCGCTAAAGTAGTGATAAATCCTGTCAATAAAACAGGTCCTATAGAAAGTCCATCGATTCCCAGTCTCCAGTGAAAATAAAAACTATTTATCCATTGATAATCCTCCCCCAATTGTATTAATGGATCGTCCAATTGGAAATGATAACAGAACACATAGGTCGTTAAAAGGAGTTCTAATATACATATAGATATAGTATACCACCGAACCACCTTATTTCCTCTATGAGGAAGAAAGAAAATTGAAGAACCCGCGAATATCGGCAAAACAACAATTATGGTTAACCAAGGAAAATAACTCGTGATAAAGACAAGATACGCTTTGACCAGAAAAACCCGCACTCGGAATAATATATTTTATCGAGTACGGGTTTTTCTCGGTAAAGAGGAATCAAATGATTCAAGTGGAGTTTTTTGTAACGTATCAATAAGATAGACCCATGCTGCGAGTTGTTTCATGCCATAAATAAACACGGACACTCAAAAAATCTGTTGGGCAAGCAGATTCACATCTCTTACAGCCTACACAGTCCTCAGTTCTTGGCGCAGAAGCAATTTGCTTAGCTTTACACCCGTCCCAAGGTATCATTTCCAATACATCCGTTGGGCAAGCTCGTACACATTGAGTACACCCTATACATGTATCATAAATTTTTACTGAATGTGACATTGGATCTATAAATTCGATTTGAACATAAGAAATTTTCGATCTGGTTGGTAAAACCGGTCGTAAATAAATCATATATTTATATTGTAAACACCAGACGAATCAATGGTTTATCCAATTTTTTAAGAATCAATTTTTTTCTAAATCTGTTCATGAGAAAGAACCAAGAGACTTTGATTTCTTTTTCAACAACCAGGGTCGTGCGACTCGCACATGTGAATTCAAAATAATTAATATATTAAATTAATATTTAATATAAGAATATATTACTATAATAAATAATAAATTACTATAATAAATAATAAAAATAAATAATAAATATTATATATGAATATGATATATTTATTATATAGGATACTTACGGCTAATTATTCAACAAATTCGATTGATTGATACGAGTTGATTTTCTGTTACGATGGATCGACGAAACAATAGATAGCCCAATAGCTGCTTCAGCGGCTGCAATAGCTATAACAAAGATTGAAAAAATGTCTCCTTTTAATTGGCGATTATCAAATAAATCAGAAAATGTTACGAGATTGATATTAACCGAATTTAGTATAAGCTCAAGACACATAAGCGCTCTAACCATGTTTCGACTTGTGATCAATCCATAGATACCGATCGAAAATAAATAGACACTCAACAAAAGTACATGCTCGAACATCATTGACTAACCCCTCATTAATTTCGATTCATGTTAATATGAACAACAATTCAAAGAATTCGATTACCTAGAATAGAACAATTGCAGAACAAAAGAACGTGTTGGAAATAGATTTAATTAAAAATCTTTCTATTTCTTTTTTTTTTTAATTCTAAGTATTTATTATTGACGAGCCATAGTAATTGCACCTATCAAGGAAACTAAAAGAATTATAGAAATGAGTTCAAATGGAAGATAAAAATCTGTTGATAAACGAATCCCGATTTTTTGAACGTTACTTATTAGGTCCTGTTCTATAATCTGGTTTGATCTTGTACTCCAAAAAATTCCATACCATGACGTATCCGGGATAGTAGTAATTAGCGAAAAAAGAATACTTGTACAAACCAGTGAAGTGACCCCATCCCCAACGGTCCAAAGATGGGAATCATTGGAATTGGAATATTCTGAACCATTCATGAACATCACGGCAAATATGATTAAGACATTTATGGCTCCCACATAAATAAGGAGCTGTGCCGCAGCTACAAAATAAGAGTTCGCTGGAATATAGAATAAGGATATACAAACAAGAACCAATCCCAAAGAAAAGGCAGAATAAATGGGATTGGTAAATAATACTACTCCTAGACCTCCTAATATAAGAACTGATCCCAGAAATACTACAAGAATATCATGTATTGGTCCAGGTAAATCCATTATGTATAAAATAAGAGATAAATATAAATAAATCGAAATATTTCATGACCTTACTGAATGGTCCAGGAAAAAAGATTACTCCTATTTGTATATGATACGTTTCTAATTGAATTAAATCTTAATGTAGTATAGATTAATCTAGATATAGATAAAGCTATTGTACCAATACTACTTTATACTTTAATAGTCGTTTTTATACTTTAATAGTCGTTGGATTTTTATATTTCGAAATCACCAAGAAAACCAGATTCTATTCTCCGTTTAAATCAGTTTAAATCAAATAGTGATTCTCAACAATCAATAGTTATGAGTTATTATTTGTAGTTATTGACTAATCAAAACGAAAGAAGCTTGGATCCTTTATACCAAAAAAAATCTTAGTAATTTGTAATCGTTCTTGAATCAAGGGGTTTATCTGTTATTTGAGTCGAATTCATAACCGTTTGAATTGTGTAATCTCCAATTATTGACATTGGTAACCGACCCAAAGCAATTTGATTATAATTCAACTCGTGACGATCATAAGTAGAAAGTTCATATTCTTCAGTCATTGATAAACAGTTTGTTGGACAATACTCAACACAGTTACCACAAAATATACAGACCCCGAAATCAATACTATAATTAAGCAATTGTTTCTTTTTAATATCTCTTTCAAATCTCCAATCAACAACAGGTAAATCTATGGGGCACACACGAACACATACTTCACAAGCAATACATTTATCAAATTCAAAGTGAATTCGCCCCCGGAAACGTTCGGATGTGATCGATTTTTCATAAGGATATTGAATAGTTACAGGTAAACGATTTGTGTGGGATAAGGTAATTATGAAACTTTGACCAATGTACCTTGCAGCTCGTATTGTTTGTTGACCATAATTCATGAACCCAGACACCATAGGGAGCATATTGTAAATATCCATGAAAAAAAACTGGATGTTTCTTTCTCTTGTTTGAAAGGGTTATGAATCTAGAATATCGTTAATATCGTTATTATATTCTTTTATTTATAATGAAACAAGTTGAGAAGAGGTTATCAATAATAGATTACCCAGAGAAAAAGGTAAAAGAAATTTCCATCCTAGATTTAATAGCCGGTCCATTCTCATCCTAGGTAAAGTCCATCTTGTTGTGATAGAAATGAACAGAAACAAATAAGCTTTAGCTAATGTAATAAATATACCAATTGCCATTCCAAAAACACCATCCATTTGATTTTTTCTAAAAAGTTCGATATACGGAATAGAGAAATTCCACCCACCTAAATAAAGAACTGTTACAAATAATGAAGAAACTAATAGATTTAGGTAAGAAGAAATATAAAATAAACCATATTTGATGCCTGAATATTCGGTTTGATAACCCGCTACTAATTCCTCCTCCGCTTCTGGTAAATCAAAAGGTAATCTCTCACATTCTGCTAGAGAAGAAATTAGAAAAACGAGAAACCCTATAGGTTGACGCCACAGATTCCACCCCCAAAACCCATATTTTGATTGTGCTTCAACTATATCAACTGTACTTGAACTGTTAGATAATCATAGTCGATAATAACATTACTGTTCCCATCGCTATTACAAAACCGTACATGAGATTTTCACCTCATACGGCTCCTCTATGGCCACAAATGAATGTAAGGACTATTTCGATATTATCGTTATTTTGGAGAGTAGATTGAATAAAGATACATCGGAGAGTCCTAAATTAGACCAATGGAATTCCGTCTGCTATAATAATAATAAAAAAAAAACACTTCCGAATTGATCTCATCCCTTATAATTAGAATTTCTCTTTGTTCAGTAATAACTTAATCCTTCAATATAATACTCATTATAGATATCAATAGATAAAAAAATCGTTCAGGGATTATGATAGAATTCCATAATATATATGGATAGAAAGAAAGAACAAATAAAGATCTTTTTTTGTTTTTATTCATTTTTTTTTTTCATTCTATTTCTTTTGTTCCTGTTCTTCGTTCTACGAAATAGCGTACTCAAATAAATAAATAAAGGATTAATTCGTTCTTGATAGTTATTTCTTTAATCAGTGAATAGGAGCATACTCTAGATCGGAATCGTGGGGAAGTACTGCTTGATCATTTCTACCAACGTAAAGCCCTTATTTTGATTCGTTTTATGCATGCGGAAATATCCTTTGTTTTTGATATGTTACATTATCTCCATTACTATTACTAATCCTTTGTGTACCTTTGTATTCCTAACCGTGCACTGATTTTTGATTGATCCCGGTATGGTAATACATACAAGACAATAGTATAAACCCATACAGTTGCTCTTTTACACCCGCTTCAAGATATGATAACTTAATCAAAGAATCTGAATCTTGGGATAAACAGTTTACACTGCTTATGTTTACTTTCACTTTATTCTTGTACATAGGGAATGAGATTTTATCTTCTTACTGCGAATTTCTAAGCTGTTTTGTTTCACTCATATAACTATTTGGTTTAACTCATCGACCCAAATGCTGAATAAAAAAATGAAGATATCTATTCAATATATTCAACCTCTTTCCGTTATTTCTAGGAAGTAGGTAAAGGTTCATGTTCTAACGAATCACACGTAGAGATATTGATAACACACATAAAGTTAAAGGTATTTCATAACTAATAGATTGAGCAGCAGCTCGTAGACCACCTGAAAAGGAATATTTATTATTCGATCCATATCCTGACATAAGAAGCCCGATAGGAGCAATACTTGAAATAGCGATCCATAAAGAAACACCTATACTGAGATCCGCTAAAACAAGGCGATATCCAAAAGGAATTACTAAATAACTTAGTAGAATTGATATGACCGCCATAGACGGTCCGACACTAAACAAACGCATATCTCCTCTAGGCGGAAGAAGGTCCTCTTTAAAAAGTAGTTTAGTACCATCTGCTAGAGCTTGAAGAATTCCCAGCGGTCCAGCATACTCAGGCCCAATACGTTGTTGTATCGCTGCGGATATTTCTCTTTCTAACCACACAATTACCAGTAACCCTATTATGATTCCTAATATAAGGATCAAAATAGGGACAAACAGCCATATGAGTTCACTTAAAGATTCAGATCTAGAAAAAGAATTGATAGCCTGTACCTCTGTCTTATCAATTATCATTTCAACGATCAACTTCTCCCATAATGATATCTATACTCCCTAGTATCGTCATGATATCGGCCAATTTCATTCTTTTAACTAACTGAGGAAGAATTTGCAAATTAATGAAACCGGGTGGACGAATTTTCCATCTCCAGGGGAAACCACTATTATCTCCTATCAGATAAACTCCTAATTCTCCTTTTGGAGCTTCTACTCTCGCATAAAGTTCTTGTTTGGCCAATTCAAAATTGGGTGAAGGTTTTTTACTAATGAATCGATATTCAAAATCATACCATTCAGAATTCTTTGCTCTATCAAACCGCCGGACTTCTAAATTCTCATAAGGTCCCCCAGGAATCCCTTCTAAAGCCTGTTGAATAATTTTTATGGATTCTGTCATTTCACCTATTCGTACTAAATAACGAGCTAAAGAATCTCCTTCTTTTTGCCATTGGACTTCCCAATCGAATCCATTATAACACTCATAATGATCCACTTTACGAAGATCCCATTGGATTCCAGAAGCTCGTAACATTGGTCCCGATAAGCCCCAATTTGTTGCTTCCTCTCCACCAATAGTGCCCACACCTTCAACTCGTTCCAAAAAAATAGGATTCCGCGTAATAAGTTTTTGATATTCAGCAACTCCTGTTAAAAAATAATCGCAGAAATCCAAACATTTATCTATCCAGCCATAAGGTAGATCAGCAGCTACTCCTCCAATCCGGAAATAATTATGCATCATTCGCATACCTGTGGCGGCTTCGAATAGATCATATAACAATTCCCTTTCTCTGAAAATATAGAAAAAGGGAGTCTGCGCCCCGATATCCGCCATAAAAGGGCCAAGCCATAACAAATGAGAAGCTATACGACTCAGTTCCAGCATAATTACTCTGATATAGCTGGCTCTTTGCGGTACTTGAACATTTCCCAGCTGCTCTGGTGCATTTACTGTTATTGCTTCTGTGAACATAGTAGCTAAATAATCCCAACGTGTTACATAAGGGAGATATTGTATAATTGTTCTGTTTTCCGCTATTTTTTCCATTCCTCTGTGTAAATAACCTAATATGGGTTCACAGTCAATAACATCTTCACCATCGAGAATAACAATCAGTCGAAGAACGCCGTGCATTGATGGGTGATGAGGACCCATATTGACTATCATGAGATCTTTTCTTGTAGCTGGTAGAGTCATATCTTTTCTTCCCGGATTCTTTATTTATTTCATGAATTTCTCAACATGAGGTTCATCAAAATGACAACTAATAAAAAAAAATTCAAACGAATCTTTAACGAGTTTTTAACTCCCGAATATCCAATCGACCAATTAATTTCTTATAACGTACTCTATTTTTCTTTGACAAATAAGCCAGCAGTCGTTGACGTTTTCCCAGAATCTTTCGTAGACCTCTTTGTGATAAAAAATCTTTTTTGTGTAATTCCAAATGTGAAGTAAGCTTTCGTATCTTATTGGTGAAACTGAATATTTGAAATTCAACAGAACCTTTGTTTTCTTCTTTTTCTTCTCGTGTAAGAACTGAGATGAATGAATTTTTGACCATCAAAATTTTTTTTTTATCTTGTTTTTTCTTTTCCATGGATTTTACCGATCGGGAAAAATAATAAGAATTCTTTTTTATTATGGATTATGCCAGTTAATCCGATACACACAAAAATTTTGATTTATTCATATATTACTTTTTTTATCCAAATCCAATTGAAAATTGGATTTGGATAATACGAAACATTTCTGCATTCACGAAATAAAAAGATTTTTTGAATTTCTTCCCGGATCCAATTGAATTTTGGATTGATTCACCATTAACTTAGTATCATCCGAATAACACCATATATAGGAAATATAGCATTAACCAATTCTGAATCGTGGATACATATGTATCCTTGACAGACTGAAACGACTCCCGTCATTGGTATCAAACCAATAACGATTCATACAAGCTAAATCTTCTAATCGGTAGTTGGGCCAAAGAAACAATTTGAATTTCATGAATTTATTTGCATCTGTATTAAGATTATTGTCCTCATTAAAAAATTGTCCAAAACTTCTTATGTTGTTTTCGTTGCAAAATACTCGATTTCTATCTACAACATTCCAATTAGGGGAATTGAAACACATTCGAATTCTCAATTCCCTACGATGTCTAGGAGATAGAATATTTTCAGGAACAAGCAAATCATAACGATTTTTGTCTTCATTCACAAGCATACTGCTATGTCGTACAATAGATCTTTCGAAACTCTTCTTATCAAGATATCTGTTTTTTTTGCATTTTCCATCAGTTTGGTGCTTACTCTTATCGACCAACGAAATACCTATAGTTTGAAATAGAATAAATTCTCCATTTATTTTTACAGATAGACGAAGGGGTTCAATAATCAATATTCCTTTTTTTATCAATTCTTTAAGAGTTAAATTCATATGAATCGCTATTACATCCAAACGCATTTCTCCTCTTTGAATCGAGGATATAGCAATTTCCGTTGAATTTATCAATCTAAGTAGGAGACAATATACCTTGATATTATTGAGCATTCTTAAGGAGTCATCCCATCTTAATTGAAAAAGTAAATATCTTTTCAAAATCAAATCTAGTTCTGCTTCCTTCTTGCTCTTGGATTTCTTTTTCTTTCTACGTTTTTTAATCTTAATCTCCGATCCTGTATAATCCTCTTTTTTTTTTTTATCTGATCCAGGATTTCCTTGACCCTGTTGTTCGTTTTTTTCTTGGTTGGAATTTTCGAATTTACAATATTCTTTTTGATTCGATGATATATGAAGATTCTTTTTTTGATTTACGTTACTATTTTTGTATTGATTAATATTTTCATATAAATTCAAATTCAAAAGAAGTAATTTGATTGGTATGATCCGTGGGTTGATCTTATATGCATCAAAAAGTAACACAAATTCTGGGAAAAGCCAAGGTTTTAGATTTGATATGTTACGACATATCCTTTCTTGATTAATTCTCATCCAATCAAAAAAGTTTTTTTTTTTATTGCGTTGGTTGATTTTTTGATGAATCATAAGAGAAAAAATCTCTTTTTTTTTCATTTTTTTTAAATAATTCATTTTCGTTTCAGTCTTAGTATTTTTATTAATCTTGGTGCCAATATGCGCATTGGGCCACGTTTCAATATCGATATTCTTTCTAAGACAAAAATGAAGAATTCTACAATCAAAATATTTTCTATCCGGAGTTTTATCAATATATCCTTCTTCGAAATAATTACTAATAGCTGTATTTACCAAAAATGATTCGGGTTTCGGTATATTGAAATTATATGGAATTTCTTGGTCTCCGCTTACTTGTTTTACTTGTAATGTTGATCCATAATAGGAGTCCCCCCTATTCCCATAATTCATATATTCATGTGATAAAAGATCATATCTGTATTGTTTTTTAAATTTTTCTTTTTGACTAGTCAATAAATCCACTGCATAATAACTTTGTTTTACATAATGAATTAATTGGTCTTTTTCTTTTTTATATGAATCCAATTTAATTGAGTCTTTTTTTTTAATCATACGGCGGACTCTATTTTGCCACTTTTGCGTTACTAATCGAGACCATTTGGTCTGAGATAAATTGTATTGATAATGGCCCTTTAACCAGTTTTTCCATTCATTCATTCCAGATTTATGAATTTTCTTATGCCTTGGGTTGGAATCAAATATTCCTCGCGTAATACAATAATCCTTGATTTTATCCCTAAGAAAAAGATGGGTCCCGCGATATTGAAGTATAGATTTCAAGTGATACTTGTTAAGTAATTGGGTTTGTGATAATTTTAAAAATACATATGCTTGGGACAAGGGAGATAAGTCAAAATAAACATTTGAATTATTATTACTAATATTAGTATTATAAAATGACTTTTTTATAGTTGAAATAAAGTTAATATTTGTTTTATCAAATTCTTCTTGATTTGTTTCGTTGTTGTAAATGGATTTATTAATCATTTTTTTTGTTGATTCAAAGAAAAGTTGTGCATTGATCCTGGGAGTCTTAATGGTACATAGCAAGATATCTATATATCTATTTTCAATGACAAATTTCATAAAATAATGCGATTTGCGTATTAATTGGATATTTATTCTTTTGAATATTTGCCAAATATGTTTTTGTGATTCCGATCTTTTATCATCACAAGTTAAAACTTTTTTTTTCTTCTTTTTTAGGATTTGTTCTATTTGATTCCTGATTGTGATTGTTCTATCAGCAAGATCTTTTGTTTTTTTTTCTATGGGTGAATAATTTGTCCAATTCAAAGGTCGAATGGTCGATTCGTGGATAATCTTATTATTTATTTTAGAATCTTTTCCATTTGCATTTTGGTCATATACTTTAGCCTTTTTCAATTCAAATAAAAAGATTAGGTTTCTTTTTTCAAGTTCTTTCATTAGTTGTTTTATAATTAGTTGTTTTATATTTATAATTAGTATAATTAGTCCTTTTAGATTTCTATTTATAACTAGTTTAATAACCCACTTTGCTCTTTCTTTTGAAACTCTTAGAACTAGAAAAAATGTCTTTTTCACTTTTATCATTTTTTTTTTTATTTCTTTATAAATAGGTTCAAAAAAAGAAGATCTTTCTCGGGGAGACCCAAAAGGGAGTTCCGCTTCCCTTCCCCAGACTGTTAAAAAACAAAAATTGTCTGTTTTTCCGTTTTTTGTCATTGGATCTCTATCATGAAGTCTTACCTTAGATCTTCGCCAGGGTTTCAGACAGAAAGGAAATAGAATCTTTATTTGAATACCGTCTGTTAACCAATTTTGGGGAAATTCTGTTTCGGATAATTGAACACCATTATAGGTGCATTTAACATGCATTTCCCTATTCCATTCCTTCAAATCCTCGTACCACTCGGGGAATTGGAATAATAGCATACGGCCAATATTTTTGGCTATTATCAATGAAGGCAATACAATGTATTTTCTAAGAAAAGATTGTGTTACTAACATCGAACCTCGTATTGCTTGAGCAAATATAATAGTATCCCAAAGTTCGCATATTGTTATACGTTCTTTTTCCTCTTTTTCCTCTTGTTTCTCCTTTTCTTTTTTTTTTTTATCTTGAAAATCGAGAATTTCCACTTCTTTCCCCACCCAATTCCTAAAAAGAAGATTCATCATATCAAAAGCAAAAGAAGGAAAAAAAAATGTTTTGTCTATTCGATCCAAAAAAAGCGGAGAATGCACATTTGCTTGAAACATTTCCAAAATAAGTGTTTTACGTCTTTGAGCACGCATGGATCCTTTAATTATATCTCGACGAAAATCCGATGTTTGCGAGTAACGTATCAAAGCCACTTCTTCCTCTTCATCACTATTATCATTATCCCCTTGATCAATATTTCTAGTAGTATTTGTACTGCTAATAGAATCGGTATTCTGATCGGTATCCGTATAAATTACTACGCG